AAATTTTATATTTATAGACCCGATTACTTCATTTATTTATTCACTTAATCTTTTTCTATCTATTTTATATATATCAATAAAATTTATATCAATAAAATATAAATCGATTTTTGTCGTTCTAAAAGACACTCTTTTATAGTAACAATAATAAATTGAGTATGAGATAAATAGAACAAAAGAGGAAATAGCAAAGAAACAAAAAGGTTATACAAGGCTATATACAAATCATCCACATTTTTTTATTTTCATTAATTGAATTTTATTTGTTGATTAGGGCGAAGTTCCGTAAAAACCCCCGCCCTTTTTGAAATATCATGAACAGTTCCTGTAGGTTGAGCACCTTTTTCAAGGAAATATAGAATAGCAGGAACATTTAAATAGATTTGATTCTTTATCGGGTCATAAAAACCCACTTTACGAAGATCTCTTCCCTCTCGTCGGGATCGAACATCAATTGCAACGATTCGATAAATGGCTCATTGGGATAGATGAACAATACTCCCCCCCCCCTAGAAACGTATAAGAAGTTTTATCCTCGTACGGCTCGAGAAAATTCTAAATTATGTCTATGTATAGAATCATAATATCAAATAGATCCATAAAATCATCAAATTCATTATATTATTGATTTTAGTTTAAATACTTTTTCTTAGTCTTCCCCCCCCCCCCCAAAAAAAAAATTATTTGTATCCTCATAACTCAAGTTGAATAACTCTCAAATAACTCAAAAGAAACCTTTTAGGTATTAAATTTATTGAGTGGTCTCTAACCCTTTTTGTCTGTCTCCTTTAGAATCTATTTTGATTCTTAAATATGATCTGGTTGTTGAGACAATTGAAAACGGTATTTCCTTGTTCCAGGATCTTTATCTTTGCCTTGAATCATTGGGTTTAGACATTACTTCGGTGATCTTTAAATCGTTTCAAAACGGCAGCAACATACCATTTTTTGTGATTTCTTTCTATCAAAGAATCGTATGAATGGTTGATTCCTACGTAATACACTTTACTTTTGATTTGATCAAAAGAGTTTTACCAATTCCAACAAAATTAACTTTTAAATTTTATCGAATTGGATCCTTTAGATTTATATATCTAAAATATACTTACGAAGTTGTTCCAATTTATTGATCGATACTAACCTTAGATTCTTGCCCTTGAGAAATTAATCAATACGTTCTACTCGAGCTCCATCGTGTACTATTTACATGGCAACACTCTCAAAAATGAGAGTTCCAGTGGAACAGAACAAATAATGTCGAGCCAAGAGCACTTTCGTTCCTATATAATATAAAAAAGTGGTGGATGTAAGAATCCACAGCTGATCATGTCCTTCAAGTCGCACGTTGCTTTCTGCCACATCGTTTTAAACGAAGTTTTACCATAACATTCCTTCAGTTTGGAACCAGTATGTAATTGATTCAATTATGGAATCGTGAATAATCATCGGTTCGGTCGGTACATAATAATCTATACTTTTTTCTTCTATATGAAGAATGGATAATGTATGACGAAGTCTCAACAAGAATTCAATCAATTTAACCCCATTGTTTATAATTTTTTTTTAATTATAACTAACATAACATGAATAAATAAACACGAATAAACAAGTTATTTTGAATATCTATCTTCAAGTAACGTGATAGGATAAATTCAACAATTTCACACTTCTTAGAGTACCAAGAACTCATAAGAAATCATTAAAAAGATTTAATTGATTGAATAGTTTCCTACCCTATATCATTATTTGCATAAGGTTTTACAGTAAGTACCATTCGCTTTTTATCATCATTAAGAGAAAGATAAATCCATATTGGATTAAACCATCAATGATTAATAAAAAAAAAAGACTAATGTAAGGAAAGATTGAAGATTTAGGTTTAGGTTGTTATTTTTTCATATTTCATATTGTAAAATCAGCAATATTTAACAAATCAAAATTTCGTTTCATATGCGTGTTATTTGAACTCGATTAAATTTGTGAAAAAGATATGATTAATAAAAAAAAAAAAAAGAAATAAGAATCACATTCTATAACAATATTATACTCTTAAACGGAAGACTGGTCGAAAAGACAATCTTTATTTTGATATATTTTATTATGATATAGATTATGATATAGATATATATTTTCTTTTTTATTATAGATTAATAAAATTATAGATTAATAAAATGATCGTGGGTCAGGTATGTTCTGGGACGGAAGGATTCGAACCTCCGAATAGCGGGACCAAAACCCGTTGCCTTACCACTTGGCCACGCCCCATTTCTAGTCGACACTAATAAACACTAATATTGGTACTGGTTGTTCGTCAACTCAAGTCTAAATATCTATTATCTATAAAATAGATTACTAGAATTTTTATACATGTAGACGTAGAATTAAACGGAATTTATTGATCATTACATATAATTCAATTAAGATATTGTATGAAAGTATGGTTTATTCTATTCTCTTTTGATTTGAGAATTGAAGGATTTTTGATTGGGTGAGTTCAAATCAAAGAAAGTTTTTTGGTCTATCTTATTTTCTTTTTATTCATTTTTCTTTTCTATGAATAATAACATATTTATAATAATAAAATAAAAAAAAACTCAATTTATTAATAACTCAATCAAAATAAATAAAATACAATTATCCTCAAGAACAAAATGTTTGTTATGCTTAATATATTTAGTTTGATCTGTATCTGTCTTAATTCTGCTCTTTATTCAAGTAGTTTTTTCGTCGCCAAATTGCCCGAGGCCTACGCTTTTTTAAATCCAATCGTAGATGTTATGCCAGTAATACCCCTGTTTTTTTTTCTCTTAGCCTTTGTTTGGCAAGCTGCTGTAAGTTTTCGATGATATCTTTAATTTAATAATGTCTAGACAAATTCATGATTTATTGAAAAAAAAAAAATTCAAAGAAAAGAATTGATAAGATCAGATAAGTCTTACACCCTCAATTCAAATATTGAAATTCTTGTACAACCGCGAAAAATCTGGATCACCCCACTTTATTTCTTGGTGTCAAAAAAAAAAATCAAAATAGTAGGGTATGCGGTATAAAAACGGAGAATCTATTCTCTTTTTTACTAAAAAAAATCTTGGAGATTATGTAATGCTTACTCTCAAACTATTTGTTTACACGGTAGTGATATTCTTTGTTTCTCTCTTTATTTTCGGATTCCTGTCTAATGATCCAGGACGTAATCCTGGACGTGAAGAATAAAAGATAAGGTTTTTGTTTTCCTTGCTTGATTTTTAAATGTTCTTAGTAGGATTTTAAATGTTCTTAGTAGGATTTTATCTATTACACATTTTTAACTATAAAAAAAAAAAGAGCTCGCGAAAAATTCGAAAGAAAATACCAAGTCATCAACAAAAACGGAAAGAGAGGGATTCGAACCCTCGGTACGAAAAACTCGTACAACGGATTAGCAATCCGACGCTTTAGTCCACTCAGCCATCTCTCCTCCCAATTGAAAAAGGATAATACTATGTTACATTATAAAAAATAAGGATTGAAAGAGCCCTTCATAATATATAATATTTTTTTTCATCCGAGAGTGCTTTTTAGTTCCACGGCCCGGCTAAGTACTGACCAGGCCGGGCCCGCCATTTATTGTTCCAACGAATCATAAATAATTTTTTTTTATTTGAAAACTAAAATACTTGCTTGTTATTACGATTGGAAAAATAAAAACTCTTTTGATTTCTATGATATAGAATCAAATGATATCGAATCAAAGTGTCGTTTCTTATCTTAATTTTTTATATTTATTCTTTATTTTCTTTATTCCTTTTATTTTAGTTAAAGTAAATTTATTTTAGTTAAAGTAAATAAATAACAAAAAGGGAGCTGTGGATTCTTGCACAATACATTTTCATGTATGTTATGGCTTAAGTAGTTTTGTCGAGACGTCTAGGTCAAAAACCTCCGGCAAAAAAACACTTGTTATTTAGTTTTAGTTATTGAAATTTAATGAATTCTCTTTTCCGAATCTCATTGGGTTCTCTGATACAACACGTAAACGCTCTAATTTTCATGATTATTTTATGATCCTATCCTTTCTTTTTACTCTTTTAACTTTTTATTACGACCCATTTTCTTGTTCGACAAAAGGTTCATTTATATACAATAATCGGATTGTAGCGGGTATAGTTTAGTGGTAAAAGTGTGATTCGTTCTATAACCCTTTATATAGTTAAGGGGTCTTTCGGTTTGATTAATATTTCATTCCGACCAAAAACTTTATTTCTTAAAAGGATTTAATCCTTTACCTCTCAATGAAAAATTCGAGGAAGAATATACATTCTCGTGATTTGTATCCAAGAATCAATTAAAAATTGAAAAATTGGATTATGAGATTACGAAACATAATTTTTTTTTTTAATTAGATCAATACTTCTAATTGAATAAGTATGAGTAAAGGATCCATGGATAAAGATAGAAAGTGGCTTTCTAATCGTAACTAAATCTTTAATTTGGAATTTGTATTACGGAAATTGAAGCAAAATGGCTATTAAACAATGACTTTGGTTTACTAGAGACATCGACAAATTGTTTTAGCTCGGTAGAAACAAAATGCTTTTCCTAAGGATTCTCTCACATAGAAATAGAGAACGAAGTAACTAGAAAGGTTGTTATAATATAATCCCCCTCTTTTCTATAGGGATCGTCTAGAAAGCGGGTTGTTCTGAATACATTCAGACAGAAAAGCTGACATAGATGTTATGGGTGGAATTTTTTTTTTTCGTTCATGTCTTAATATAGGAATTTATACATCTTCCATAAAGGAGCCGAATGAAACCAAAGTTTCACGTTCAGTTTTGAATTAGAGACGTTAAAAATGATGAATCAACGTCGACTATAACCCCTAGCCTTCCAAGCTAACGATGCGGGTTCGATTCCCGCTACCCGCTTTTACTTTATTTTTTTATTAAATTAATATTAATAAGAAAAAAATTTAATAAGAAATAAGAAAAAAATAGAATTAAATATTTTGAGATTTTTAT